CGCCCATTCCTACGCGAACCAATTCTTGGTACAGATTTTGCCATATTTTATCGTCTCATAAATATAAGTCAGAGATATATGGATATATCCATTTCATGCCAAAACAGATCCTTTCCTTTTTTTTGTTTGTATATTGGGTCCCCTAGAGAGTCTCTTTTAGTTTAGAAAGATTATCCTTGTCTTTGTTTATGTCTCGGGTTGGAACAAATTACTATAATTCGTCCCCGTCTACGGATCAGTCGACATTTTTCACAAATTTTACGAACAGAGGCCCTTATTTTCATATTTGTCATTCCTTAACTTAATTTCGAATTTACTTATTGGAAGAAAATAAGTTTCTTCAAATTTTGAACTTTCGAATTGTATCCCTCCGAAAGGAATATTGAAGTTGAAAAAAAAAACCACCGAATCGTTTGAATCCTTGTTTCGGAGTCTATAAACTATAGGCCCTTTGGTTGAATCATAACGACTTACTTCAATTTTGACTCTATTTTCCGGTAGTATACGTATAAAACTACGTTGAATCCTTCCTGAACCATAACCTCAAATCCGATCTTCATTATCTAAATGAATCTGAAGCATACCGTCGGTAAGTGATTCAGGAATGAAACTTTCATGAATCTATTTTTCTTCTTTCATTCCCGGTAAAACCTCCTTGAAGTATTAACTAATGTAGGAGGATAGTGAGAGTAGAAACCCGCTCTTTCCCCTTTTTTCACAAATAGTAAGGTTCCATATCTTAATTTGGATATAAGAGGGCTTACCATATATAACACAAGATTTCTCCGCCGATTCCTTCTAGTCGGGCCTCTCGGTCCGTCATTATACCCCGAGAGGTAGAAAGAATTACAATCCCCATCCCACCTAAAATTCTAGGAATTCGTTGATAGCTAGAATAGATTCGTAGACCGGGTCGACTGATCCGTTTTAAATTTAAAACAGTTTTATATGGACCTTTCCTATTCCTTCTATGTCGTAGGGTTAAAACCAAAAAATATTTGTTGTTTTCCTGATGTTTCCTCACATTTTCAAGAAAACCTTCTCTTAACAGGATTTTCACAAGGTTTTCGGTGATGTTAGTAGATGGTATTCGAACTGTTCCTTTTCTATTCATGTCAGCATTTCGTATAGAAGTTATTATATCAGCAATAGTGTCTTTACCCATGATAAACTAAAATTATTGTTGCCCCGGAATTTTGATATAATCAACATGCTTTTTTTTATATTTTATGAATTGTTAAAGATATATGCGTGAGACAAATCTACTAATTAATATATTTTATTCTATTCATATTTTATTCAAATGCTATAACTATATTAGAATTAGAGTCTCATTTTTATTATTTTATTATACTTATAATACTTCAGGTGCTAATGAAACTATTTTAGTGAAATTTAACTGTCTCAATTCCCGTGCGATCGCACCAAAAATTCTAGTTCCTTTGGGATTTCCTTCTTGATCAATAACAACCGCAGCATTGTCATCATATCGTAGTATCATACCGTTTTCACGTTTGAGTTCTTTACAAGTACGTACAATTACAGCTCTGATCACTTCGGATTTTTCTAGAGGTGTATTTGGTATTGCTTCCTTGATTACAGCAACAACAACGTCACCAATATGAGCATATCGTCGATTACTAGTTCCTATGATTCGAATACACATCAATTGTCGGGCCCCGCTGTTATCCGCTACATTTAAGTGGGTTTGAGGTTGAATCATATCATTTTTTGGTTGGCTCGTTCAATGCAAAGGGGCTAAGTAAAAAAAAGAAATATTAATATTGTTTGTCCAAACACAAAAAAAAGAAACCTACAATTGTTTTTTTTTCATTCCAAAGATATCTTTCCTTTTATTCTACATTCTTATCCCGAAATAATGAATTGAGTTCGTATAGGCATTTTGGATGCCGCTATTGAAATAGCCTTTCTGGCTACATTTTCTGCTACTCCGCCCATTTCATAAAGTATTCTACCTGGTTTAACGATAGCTACCCAATATTCGGGAGATCCCTTCCCGGAACCCATACGCGTTTCCGCGGGTCTTACTGTAACTGGTTTGTCTGGAAATATACGTACCCATATTTTTCCACCGCGGCGTACATTTCGTGTCATTGCTCGCCGCCCTGCTTCTATTTGTCTAGATGTGATCCACGCGGGTTCAAGTGCCTGAAGAGCATATCTACCGAAGCAAATACGATTACCTCGATAAGATATTCCTTTCATTCTTCCTCTATGTTGTTTACGGAATCTGGTTCTTTTGGGGTTATAGTTGATGGTTCTTTCTCAATTCCATCTCTACTACAGAACCGGACATGAGAGTTTCTTCTCATCCAGCTCCTCGCGAATTAAAAATAACAATTCTAAAATAATATACATGTATTTAATGAATAATATAGTGAATCGTGGGAGTCTTTGAGATTTTATCTACTATCTAATCTATTAGAAATTTGTATATCTTGTTTTGAACTAAACGTGTATTCCATTTATATTTATTTATAGTTATAGATAATTATTGTATAGATTAGTTAGAGATAATGTTATAGATAATAGAATGTCATTTTGTTCTAACGAGTATTTTTTTTTTTTTTGTCTTTTTTATTATCATATTGGCTCTATCAAAATTTAGAAATCCAATAAAATCAAAACTTTCGCGGGCGAATATTTACTCTTTCACAATAGGTATTGAATGAAATATCTATTTCAGTTGTAGGGTTATCCTATGACACGACCTCTCAGAATAAAAAGGGATTGGTCTCGGGTTCGTTTCGCCATCCTACCCAATGAATCATTAGGATTCGTTTTCAATAGAATCTTCTGCATCCACAGGTTCCGTCGTTCCCATCGCCTCTCGATTAATGGTTAGGCCTGAATTCTACAACGGAGCTCCTAATGAAAATGAAGTGTGTTCTTGAGTCAATTTTCTCAGTCTTTGTGGACTCGGGGCTCTTGATTTTGTTGTTAAATGCATCTAATTAGAAATTATAGATCAATCAAATTAATATTGATGCTTTATTACGCTATCCTTTCTAAGATCACTCATAGACCTTACATATTGGAATCATATATCATTCGTCTTCTTTTTCTCTCTTTCTCTCACCCGTCCATTTATCCGCATTTTTATTGTTATTGCTTCACAACTTATAATCAGATTGGTTTTTTCTTTTTTTGTTTATGCAAAAAAGATTCAGTTGCTACAATGATATGACCAAGATATCATATCGTGACTGGTTCTTTAGATCCAGATAATATGAAGCGATGAGTTGGTTATTAGTTAGATAGTTATTAGTTCATACTATGGGCCGGTCCGTTTTTTTGACTCTTAACCCTAAAAAAACCAACGAGTCACACACTAAGCATAGCAATTATATCAATATAAAAAAAATTAATCGAATTTTTATTCAACCTTATAGAATTGCCCGTTTTTGTTTTGATTTAACAGAACAAGAATGAAAGAGTTTGTAATTTTTTGATTTTTTTATTTCCGATAGAACGTAAAGACAAGTCAAGTACCGGCTTATTCTTCCTCGTCTACAAATATCCAAATTTTGATGCCTAATACCCCATAGATAGTTCCAACTGTATAGGAACAATAATCAATTTTAGCTCGAATGGTTTGTAGAGGAACCCTCCCTTCTCTGATCCATTCGACACGTGCAATTTCTTTTCCGTCGATACGCCCTGCAATTTGTACTTGAATTCCTTTTGTACCTGCCTGTTCCGTTAATTCAATAGCCTTTTTCATTGCTTTGCGAAATGAAACTCTATTCTTTAATTGTCCGGCTATAAATTCTGCGAGAATATTAGGGTGTCCATACGGGTTTGCTATTCTTGTAACAGCAATGTTGAGTTTTCGGGTTACACAATTCAGTTCTTTTTCTACATCCATCTGCAATTCTTCGATTCTTCGAGGGCTGCCTTTACCTTCTATTAAGAATTTTGGAAATCCCATATAGATTATGACCTGAATCAGATCAATTCTTTTTTGAATTTCTATACATGCAATTCCCTCAACACCAGAGGATATTTTAATATTTTTTTGTACATAATTCTTGATACAATCTCGTATTTTTTGATCTTCTTGTAGACCTTCGGAATAATTTTGTGGTTGTGCAAACCAAAGAGAATGATGACCTTGGGTTGCACCAAGTCTGAAACCAAGTGGATTTATTTTTTGTCCCATAATCCCCCAAGACTATATATATCATGACACGTCATATACGTGTACTTTTTTTGATTTCTCCATACGTTGCTTTTTAAGTATAATATGGCGTATTTGGCTCTTTTATAATATTCTTCCTTTTCCTTTACTTTACAGATATATCTTTTAATACAATAGTTATATGACAACTGGGTCTTTTTATCGGATAACTATGCCCTCGAGCTTGAGGTTTTAATTTTTTCACAACAGTACCCTCCCGTTGACTTCTTTTTTACTAATGATTAAACTTGCTTCGTTTAAACCCATATTGTGAATAGCATTTGTTGTTGAAGAATAAACCCATTTTCAAATTGGATAACCCGCTCGATAAGGCATAAGTTCGAGTATCATACGTCTTTCTTCGTAGAAACGTCCAAGAATCTGATCAATTACTCCTTCTGCTTTATTAGCTATTAGCAGACATACATATTTGTATATGGATTCTTCTTTATCAGAAGATTCGCCTCTTACTATTACTAATAAACAATAAGCACTTATATTCACTTTTTTTATTAACGACGCGATCTATTATCATTTTTCGCGTGTCCTCGGAAATTTAGAGTAGTTACGAATTCTCCCAATTTATGGCCCACCATGCGATCTGTTATATAAATAGGAAAATGCTCCTTTCCGTTATGTATAGCAATAGTATGGCCAATCATTATCGGTATAATGGTAGATGCTCGGGACCAAGTTATTATTATTTCTTTTTCCGCCTTTGTGTTAAGCTTATTTATTTTTCTTAATAAATGATTCGCTACAAAAGGATTTTTTTTTAGTGAGCGTGCCATGTCACATT